CAAAAAACCAATCCTAATTGAGCCATAGCATAATGAAATTCATTTGATTGATACATGTACACACCAACCAATTCAACATAGATCAAAGATATTTCATTGATAAGGCAACTTGTTGATAAAAACAATTTTGCAAGCATTTATGGATACCTATCCCTCTTCTCATATTTCAAAATTGATCTTTTTTGAATTTCCTGAATTTCTTGTCTTAGTATGAGATAGAACTACCTATAAATAACCTTATAATAATGATTCAATGACTGATTGAAAGTATGAGAAATGGAGTTTAATCCACTTTTATGACATATAGCAGAGCAATCACTTATTAGTTTTAGAATATTTCGAATTTTGAATGTTTTTTTTTAAGAATTTACTTCTAATTACTATTTTCATTTTTTATTCTCGAATTTTATATTAATTCATAGTAATATATAGAATTGATATATAATTAATATCACTCTATTAAAAAATATTATAATATTTATATATCACTCTAATTATTGTAACTATAAAGATATAAAATAACTATAATTAATGAATCTATAGATTCATTAATTATAATATTACTTTTCTAATATCTAATAAATAATAAAAATTGAGTAATATAGATTATATAGAATCTATATCCAATTCTATATATAAATTAACTAATATAACTAATAAATAACAATTGAAATTTGAAATAAAAGATCAAATAATTTTGATAAAAATCAAATTTTTTATAGAATTAAAAAGGGGTAATTAGAATGAACCATTCATAAAATAAATATAAATGACAAATTCTAAAATTCTATGGAATCATGAAAGACATAAAAATCCTTTGAATTGATTCACATTATTCCATTTTATTTATATTGACAATTTCAAAAAACTATTCATACTATGATCATAGTATGATGGCAGTTGGGCAAGTATGCCCCCATCGTCTAGTGGTTCAGGACATCTCTCTTTCAAGGAGGCAGCGGGGATTCGACTTCCCCTGGGGGTAGGGTACTACGAAAGAAAGTTGATCAGGAATTCTCAAAAAAAGAAGCCTAGAATGGATTCTTCTTGGGTCGATGCCCGAGCGGTTAATGGGGACGGACTGTAAATTCGTTGGCAATATGTCTACGCTGGTTCAAATCCAGCTCGGCCCACTAATTCGCCGATCCACCATGAAAAAAGGTTATAACCCTTTTTTTCTTCTTCATAAATTTTGGATACGAAAGAATCAAAAAAAGTCCGATTTTTGAATATCTTTCTACTGCTATTTATTTGCTCTGTTTTTTTTTTTTTTTCAAAAGATTATTATCTTAATAATGATCTCGATTCAGATTAGGATTTGTAAGTATCAAGTTTAAGAAAAGAATAACGAAAAAAAAGAGTTTTTTTTTCGTTATTCTTTGAAAGATTGATTTGATTAGCAATCCATTTTGCAATAAATAAAAATGACTAATAATCTATGCTCCTCTCATTAAAGTGCATGTCCGTGTGTATATCAATACATTACTCGCGCCTCTGTTACAATATGTAGATTTTCATCTACATATAATCTCAAATCTACATAGATCCACATAGAAGGGGTTTGAAGGCAATGAAATCATAAACATATATGTTGTACATTTTTTCCCCGGGATTGTAGTTCAATTGGTCAGAGCACCGCCCTGTCAAGGCGGAAGCTGCGGGTTCGAGCCCCGTCAGTCCCGACACGGATCCAAATCCAATCCAAATAGATATATCAATTCATCTCGTACTTTATTGGAAAAGAGAGAACAAATAACATAATAGAATTTTAGGATCTATAGTTTTTATATTTTCTTTTTTCACATTTATTATGAAACCAAACAAATCTGGAAATTTTCAGTTCTTCAAGAAGTACTTTTTCATGGGAGAAAGGCATATGTAGATTAGTACAATTATTGGTAGAATCAGATTCAGGATTCAAACAATAGATACCAGAATGGGCCTGGCTTTTTGAATTACTCTCGATTGTGGGAGTACTATATGTTTCGGGGAGTACATACAAAAATTCTATTTGTACGATACAAAATCAATTTCACATAGTTCCTTTGATAGAATTTTTCATATTAAAATATCTTTCCGATTTTGTGTAATCTAAATTATTAATTAAAATTACGAATTTTAAAGAATCTATCTTATTCAAATTTCACACTGGACTTTTGATATATATGTCCCATTCCTAATTCAAGTAAAGAGGATATTACTAAGATCAAGCAAGGATTCCATCTCTTTTAGCGAAGGAATTTTTTATTATTTTTTTAGTTTAAGTTGAAAAAAGTATTTTTTTTTAATGATAAAAAAAATACTAAAAGAAACAAATTTTTGATTGGATCAGTAATAAAATTGAGAATTTGGTATGGATAAAAGATCTTCCTATGTTATACTATTCAATTCTCGACGATGAATTGATTTGATAGTTCAGATATTGTTATTCATGATATTCTAATACGATTCGATATCATCGCGATGTAATTCATACTATTGAATTTACAAGCCAAAGATTTATCATTTCTATGGGATTAAATCCTGAGTTATTGCGAATAAAAAAAAAAAATGAAACGATGAAATTATGGAAGTAAATATTCTCGCATTTATTGCTACTACACTGTTCATTCTAGTTCCTACTGCTTTTTTACTTATAATATACGTAAAAACAATCAGTCAAAGTGATTAATTTGAATTAAACTTTACTTTTTAGTTCTTATCAATGACTGAAGAGAATAAAACGAAAATCAAAAGGATTCCAATTTAGCGTCTTAAATGAAATGAGTGTACTAGAATTATAAGTATTCTACGAGAGCAGTATTCTATGAGATACGATAGTATGGTAGAAAGATATCTATGAATCCTTCTACCATACTAGCTATTATAGTTATTGGAGTGTGTAAAGTTCTACTGTATAAAGATAAATATACAGGTTGAATATAGATCAACCTACAATATATATCTTCATATTCATATAGATTAATTCCCTATATCTAATCTTAATGTACATAGTATCCCAATTCTATTTCTTTGCTTCATCTATTGATTTCATTTATGTTTATCTTGTCTAATCAATCTCGAAAGGCAACTCTTACTCTTATGATTCTAATTCATAGATTTCTGAATCTTTTCAATATGAATCCTGATATCCATCGGAAGAATCAAATCAATGATGGAAAAAAATGTTATGGGCATATAGTAATAAAATAATCTTTTTTTACCATTCTAAAGAAGTAATTGATTGAACAATTTGAAAATGATAGGGGGGTTCGGTTCCGTGGAAAGGTCTTCTCTTCGGATTTCAAAAATCATTAGCAAACCCCATCTTTAACGTTTTAAGCATGATATGAAATGAGTTCCATAAAGCAAAAAAAGCATAACTAAAATAATTAATAAAACGAGTGGTAAGCATGCAATATGTGAGTGACTAGCCCGAGGAACTATCTTATTACGCGGAGCATCTTATTGGACAACCACTATGTCTATGTTCTTTTGGGTCGAAAGTATATATACATTTTCAAATTACTAAGCAAAACTTTTTTCTTTGAACAGTAAAAAAGGGAAAAAACAAATAAAAGTAAAAAAAAAGGCTCGGCAGAACAATCTATAAAACAATTGATACAGTTTGAGATTGATTCCTCAATTCGTAGTACTTCTAGAGTCCACTTCTTCCCCATACTACGAGTGAAAGGGAAAATGTAAAGACTACCATTAAAGCAGCCCAAGCGAGACTTACTATATCCATGTGAATTATGTCCCCTATCTCTATGAATATAAAAGAATTATTCCATTATTGTTCACTAATCATTATTGTTCACTAATAATAGTGAAATCACTAGTGCAGAGTCAAAAAAAAATCCAGGCACAACACCATTCACCATTGATGAAACAATCAACTAACAAACGAGTTCTTATATGATTTTGAGTCTAATGGAAAAACTCGGTCTTTCTTTTGTTGCCCTCCATTTCATTTTTTCAAAAGTAGAAAAGTTGAGAATCAAGCTAGATCACACATACCTACTCCTTTCTCATTTGATCTAATCTTTACCGTCTCCTAATTGTTTCATAGAGTCGCTCGGGAGACGGCCTATTCCATTCGTGACTGCGGGTTACCAAAAAGAAGGAATTCGCTTTTTTACTTAATATAACTTTCTAAAAAGTTATAGAACAAAAAAAATTATCTATTGAATAGATAATTCTATTGAATAGAATAATAATTGAATCCGGGAACAATCAGAGATTTGATTTTCATAAGTACATAAAGTATCTTCCGCTTTCCGAAACTCAAATAGATCCCCTATACATATATCCAATCTCATTTTAGAACCAGTCAGCAGCCACTACATTAGTAGTCAAAAGACTATCATATTAGTAGTCAAAAGACTATCATATCAAGATTTAATGATTCCTTTTCATTATTAGAATCTTTCCTTGAAGCCTAGACGCAACGATTTATAGCATTTTATTTTAGAAAACCAAATCCTTAACGCGGATGCTTCGAATCAAGCAAATAAAAAGAGTCCTTTTCTTCCACTTGCTTCTGCTGGAAAAAATGCAAGTTATATCAGTAAAACTAAAGAGAGAATTTCAATTCTTTTTTTGTTTTGATGAGGCGACACCCGGATTTGAACTGGGGAAAAAGGATTTGCAGTCCCCCGCCTTACCACTCGGCCATGCCGCCAAAACGATACAAAATATATGAGAATGGTCCTCTTTTTTTTTATGTGTATCTGCAATCCCGTTTTCCTTTTTTTTTCTATTGAAAAACCAAATATGTATTTTCAGTCACAAAAGAAAAAATTCAGGAGAAATGGGAACCGTTAACTATTGACTGTAAATTGATGAACGATTCTTGCATTTTAATTGCAAATTGTGTTTCTCTAATGATATATATAATATAATTCAAAAAATTACCAAATGGATACCTAACTAAATCTTAATTGATACATAATCAATCTGTACTAATCAGTATTAATTCTTTTCAATAAAAAAACCTTCTGAATTTCAATTATAACAGC